TAACAAGAAGATTAAATCGTAAATATTGACAAATTCTTGCTTTGCGTGGTCTAAGTAAATAAAAATAAATCTGCTTATACAATTTAATCTATATCGAATTTAAATATCAGAATAGCTGATATAGTCATCATTCAATGGGTCAGGTCCACTTACCTTTTCTTTATTTAGAATTTGATAGTGGGTGTTATAAGAACATTGGAGAAATAAGAACACCTTGGTTTGTCGATTAATAATAGGAATTGTATATATAGAGTATTATAGAATATTTCTGTTATGTCCCAGGACAAAAAATTTGTGAATAATGAGACATGAGGAGGACTACTATGTCACTACAGGTGGACTACTCCTAATACGTGCAATTATTCATTTTGCTAATCAATAAATGTTCAACTTCCTAACTCAAAGTCAGAATAATAAGAATTCGTTATAATGGTGGTTATCCTTTTCTTTTTAGAAAAAATAATAGAGATATTTTCCGCTGAAAAACGAAGGCTAAAACTTGAGTTTAGTGGAAAAAAAAGCCCTTTATCAGATTTGAACCGATGACTTACGCCTTACCATGGCGTTACTCTACCACTGAGTTAAAAGGGCCGTTTTATTCAATTCATGAATTAGCCATTTTTTTTTTCATTATGAGTCTACTGCATATATGTATATATGTACTATATGTACATAATATATACGTATATGCATAGGAGTTCATTCAGGAACAATAAATTGGATTTACTCCAAAATAAGATTATTATTTAGAATTTTTGAAAAAAATTCTAAAAAATCATAACATAAAAGAAAGTAGGAAAGATTTTTTGGATCTAGTCATACCATTAGACTATATTGACAATTCCAAAAAACTGCTCATACTATTATCATAGTATGATGATGGTCGGGCGTATATGCCCCTATCGTCTAGTGGTTCAGGACATCTCTCTTTCAAGGAGGCAGCGGGGATTCGACTTCCCCTGGGGGTAGGGTACTATGAAAGGAAGTTGATCATAGATTATCGATAAGCCTAGAATGAATTCTTCCTGGGTCGATGCCCGAGTGGTTAATGGGGACGGACTGTAAATTCGTTGGCAATATGTCTACGCTGGTTCAAATCCAGCTCGGCCCAATAATTCACCGCTCCATGAATATGATATAACCAATTTGTCTTCCATAAATGGAAATGCCTAATCCGTAGAAATAAAGAGAAAGAATCAATTTTTTTTCTCTATCCCTATTTTTCTCTTTCTGATCTTTCTAAGGATCTAATTCATGATACTTTACTTAATTAAGTAAAGTATCATGAAAAGCAAACAAAAAAGTTTAGTTCTTTTTTCTGATTGATTATCCACTTTTGGCCGTAAAATAATTATTGGTTACTAGTAATCTGTGTCACTCTCACTATAGCCCATATTATATGTGGATATGATATCAGTATATCATTCCTGTCTTTCTTACAATACGACGACTAGGACTAGAATGTTCTTATGATTACATTAAGAATATGTAAGATTAAGAATATGTATGCCATACACTTCGCTGGGATTGTAGTTCAATTGGTCAGAGCACCGCCCTGTCAAGGCGGAAGCTGCGGGTTCGAGCCCCGTCAGTCCCGAACTAGGATCCGGTGAATTTATCAATTTATCTCTCTCTTTTCACGGAAAAGGGGGACAGGAAGCAAGATCTAATCCCCAGTGGGGATCCTTATTTCTTTTGTTTTTTATTTCGCATTTAGCATCACACAAATATGGATACGGGAATTTCAAATCTTTCCACTACTCCCGATTGATAAAGGAGAGACATATCATATGTACATTAGTACAATTGGTGGTATTACTATATTCAGTATTTTTAGAGATACCATCCTCGTCTTACTTTCTTTTTCGATTGTTCTTGATCAATGAAATGGAGTAGAGTGATCCTATTTTACCGGGAGTACATACAAAAATGGTATTCGTTTATTGTACGATGGACAATGAACTTAACATAATTACCCCGACAGAGTACTTTTCAGGTTAAACCACACCTTTTCTAGTTCTGACTTTGTTTGTGTATCCTCAATGACTAATTGTAAACAATCTATCTCATTCTCATTCAAATTGCAGACATCATTTTTGATGTATGCATTCCAGTACAAATAAATACAAGAAAGAGGATACTAATAAAATAAAAGAAAAGACCGAGCAAGGACCCTTTTCAGTAAATTTGTTGGAATATTTGATCTTTTTTATTTAATCCCTTTTTTTCCATCTCACCTCGTTTGGGTCTGTGTGTGACCCATAGAATACCGGTCATATAATACCTCATAATTGTAAGTATAATACACAGGAAGGAGAGTTGTATAAGATAAGGAAGACAGTAGGTTATAGAAAAGAAAAAGTGGAAGAGGATGAAAAATCCAATGGGATTCCTGATCCAATAAAAAATCCCATTTCGTAATTAGTATGGATAAAGGATCTTCCCATGTTATACTATTCAATTCTCGACGATGAATCGATTTGATAGATCAGATATTGTTATTCATAATATTGATCCTATTCAGTATCATCAGGATCAATTCATCCCAATGAATTTACAGGAGTTAAATTTCTCATCTCTATGGGATTACATCCCGAGTTATTGCGAAGAAAAAAATAAATAAATAATGAAATTATGGAAGTCAATATTCTCGCATTTATTGCTACTGCACTGTTCATTCTAGTTCCTACTGCTTTTTTACTTATTATCTACGTAAAAACAGTCAGTCAAAATGATTAATTTGAATCTGAATTATTAGTTCTTATCAATCCTTTTTTCAATGATTGAAGAAATGAAAGAAAGGGATTAAAAGAAAATTCCAAGTCTTAAATGAAATGATCTGGTTGGAATCATAAAGTGTGGTAGAAAGGACTATATATAGTCCTTTCTACCACACTTTAGAGTATTTTATATTATCTAATATTGTATACAATGATATTATCATATAAAGTTGTATTGTATACAGATATAGACTTTATCTAAATGGAGGGTTTATATAGATCAATTTACAATATGTATGTATATGATGTATTAGATGTACATCTAAATAGTAGACTAGTACATCGAAATAGCAGTCTAATTCTATTTCTTTTTTTCGCTACATCCACTCGATTTCGATCAACCCAAAATAATCGAAGGCCAATTCTTCTAATTCCTAGGTTTCTTATAATTTTATATATAGGTTCCGGGATCCATCAAAAGAATCAATAGAGGAAGAATAGTATATTCCTATACTATAGCAAAAGAAAACAAAACCAAGGAATTTTTTTGATTTCCCATCCCAAGAAGTCATTGATTGAGCCATTAACAGATCATTTACGAAGTTCTATGGTAACTTCTTCAGATTTTGAAAGGAAGTAGATTAGTAAAGGGGACTCGGACCATTTTTCATGCTTAAACATGACATGAGATGAGTCAAAAAAGCATAAAAAAATCTCTAGGAGTCTAAAATGTTAAATGTATGATATGTGGTGGATCACTCAGCGGAAGAAAGATCTAATTTTATTATGTGTAGAACCTCTTTGGACAACCACTAGTCACTTCCAGTAGAAAGTAAGTATCGTCGTAATCTAATAGCAGAACGATTTGTTCTTAGAACAGTGAAAGTAAAGAAAGAGAGAAACAAATAAAGAAAAAACTAGGGATTGGTTTTTTCTCGTTGTAATATCCATAATTCTGGTAAGAACAGGTTTATCCAAACAGAATATTTAGGAGGAATTCGGTTGGAAAAAATTTCCTATCATGCGTAGATTTGAGTTTTGAAATACAACTAAACTATAGGAATCATTCGTTGTTTGATCGAATGGTTATTATTCATTATTGTCTTTCCAGTATAATTTTGAAAGAGAGACAAGCTTTTTAAAAATAAAGCTTCGAAAAACGATCAATGCAAAATGATCAATTAAACAATTGATACAATTCGATTACTCAATCGATTACTCAATCGATTACTCAATCGATTACTCAATCAATTATTAATATACCTAGAGTCCACTCCTTCCCCATACTACGAGTGAAAGGGAAAATGTAAAGACTACCATTAAAGCAGCCCAAGCGAGACTTACTATATCCATGTGAATTATATCTCCTATTTCTATGAAGGAATTATTCCATTATTGATCAATAATCATAGTAGAATCAATGGCGCAGAGTCAAAATAGGATTCTGACTTAAGGCTATTGATGAACCAATTCAATGAATCCACTCGTAACAGATTCTTTATAGGATTTCTGGTAGAATTGGGAAGTATTAAGTAAAAATATGATACACACACCTTTTCCTTGCAAATTGCAAAGTAATGCTCCTAATGGAACATGTGGGAATAGTAAGACCTATTGTTTGTTTTGTTACCTTTCTTTCATAAGCAAAAATAAAAAAAAATATACCATCAAGATAGATAACTATCTATTGGATACCTACATTTCCTATTTGATCTAAGCCTTACTGTCTTTCTTTCTGTGAAAGAATGGGGAGACATCACTACCATTATTACATACATTTTTTTTGTAATCTCCTTACACGACCAAAGAAATCTTTTTTTTTTTACTTTGACTCTGTTATTCTATAAGATAAGAGCCGACCAACCATCCTGATTGAATGTTTGAGTACTCGGAGTCTCTCGTAAGTATGGATACAAAGTATCTTCAGTCCTTTCCACAACTCCTAAATTGATTTCCCATCAGTCTATCCAATCTAATTCCAGACAGAGTCAGTAGACCCTACGTTAGTGTAGGTAGTGTAAGATAATTAGGAAGTCTTGATAGTCTTTCGTATAATCTTTTCTTCAATCCTAGGAGCAAAAATGGAATGTCCTTTAGGAACCTTTGGATACCAAGATTTCTGACCTCTTACTTTCGTAGTTCTGGAATTAATAAGTAAGCCTTACCTCATCCCTATTGGTATATCTGTTTGGGCCGCTACCCAGAACCCAAACAGAACCCGATTTTGAGAAAACAACTTACAGTCTTTTATAGAACTATGTATTCTATAAATCAAGTATC